CGGTGGCGACTAGATCAACGCGTTATTGCTTCAAGAGAAGTTCCCATCGAAGTTCAGTATGAATCCTTGGGGACCTATCATGAGATTTATGGGCACTATATAATAGTAAGAAGTGTAAAAACAGAAATTCTTTGGATGTACATTCGAACAACTGTCGGTCATATTTCTCTTTTTCGAGAAATGGAAGAAGCTATACAAGGGTTTTGTCGAGCTCGCTGGTATCTCAGTTAAGTAATTCTATTACACCGGTGTGAATTCGGGTCTCTCCAGTTCAACTGGGACCCGAGTTCCCGAATTTCTATGTGAATTAAGATCGAGAAAAGGAAGTTTTTCAATCATTGACTCAAACTCATTGTTGATCCCACTCATCAGAATATGGAGGTAGTTATGGACGAAGGAGTCAACCTAGTCTTTCACAAGAAAGTAATAGATGGAACTGCCATTAAAAGACTTATTAGCCGATTAATAGATCACTTCGGAATGGCACATACATCACACATTCTAGATCAAGTAAAGACTCTGGGTTTCCAGCAAGCCACTGCTACATCCATTTCATTAGGGATTGATGATCTTTTAACGATACCTTCTAAGGGTTGGTTAGTACAAGATGCTGAGCAACAAAGTTTGAGTTTGGAAAAACACCACCATTACGGGAATGTACACGCAGTAGAAAAGTTACGCCAATCCATTGAAGTATGGTATGCTACAAGTGAATATTTGCGACAAGAAATGAATCCTAATTTTAGGATGACCGACCCCTTTAATCCAGTCCACATAATGTCTTTTTCGGGAGCCAGAGGAAATGCATCTCAAGTACACCAATTAGTAGGTATGAGAGGATTAATGTCGGATCCTCAAGGACAAATGATTGATTTACCTATTCAAAGCAATTTACGCGAGGGACTGTCGTTAACAGAATATATCATTTCTTGCTACGGAGCCCGCAAAGGAGTTGTGGATACTGCTGTACGAACATCCGATGCTGGATATCTTACGCGCAGGCTTGTTGAAGTAGTTCAACACATTGTTGTACGTAGAACAGATTGTGGAACCCTCCGCGGGATTTCTGTGAGTCCTCGGAGGATGCCGGAAAGAATTTTTATTCAAACATTAATTGGTCGTGTATTAGCAGACGATATATATATAGGCTCACGGTGTATTGCCATTAGAAATCAAGATATTGGAATTGGACTTGTCAATCGATTCATAACCTTTCGAATCCAACCAATATCCATCCGAACCCCCTTTACTTGTAGAAGTACATCTTGGATCTGTCGATTATGTTATGGTAGGAGTCCTACCCATGGTGACCTGGTCGAATTGGGAGAAGCTGTAGGTATTATTGCGGGTCAATCTATTGGAGAACCGGGTACTCAACTAACATTAAGAACTTTTCATACTGGCGGAGTATTCACAGGTGGTACTGCAGAACATGTACGGGCCCCCTCGAATGGAAAAATAAAATTCAATTTCAATGAGGCTTTGGTTCATCCCGCACGTACGCGTCATGGGCATCCTGCCCTTCTCTGTTCTATGGACTTGGATGTAACTATTGAGAGTGAAGATATTCTACATAACCTGACTATTCCGCCAAAAAGTTTTCTTTTGGTTCAAAATAATCAATATGTAGAATCAGAACAAGTCATTGCCGAGATTTGCGCGGGAACATCCACTTTCCATTTTAAAGAAAGGGTTCGAAAACATATTTATTCGGACTCTGAGGGAGAAATGCACTGGAGTACCGATGTGTACCATGCACCCGAATTTACATATAGCAATGTCCATCTTTTACCAAAAACAAGTCATTTATGGATATTATCAGGAGGTTCGTGCAGATCCCGCGGAGCTCCGTTTTCACTCCACAAGGATCAAGATCAAATGAATCCTCGTTCGACAGAAAGAGAACGAAGATATCTTTCGAGTCTCTCAGCTAATAATGATCAAATCAGATACAAATTCTTTAGTTCTTCTTTTTCTGGTAAAAAAAAAGACGATAGGAGTCCTGGTTATTCAGAAATGAATCGAATCATATGTACTCTTCATTGTAATCTCATATATCCTTCGATTCTACGTGAGAATTCTGATTTATTGGCAAAAAGGAGAAGAAATCGACTTGTCATTCCAGTCCAATCGAGTCAAGAACGAGAGAAAGAACTAATACCCCATTCAGGTATTTCGATTGAACTGCCCATAAATGGTATTTTCCGGAAAAAGAGTATTCTTGCTTTTTTTGATGATCCTCGATACAGAACAAAGAGTTCGGGAATTACTCAATATGAGACTATGGGGATGCACTCCATCGTTAAAAAAGAGGGTTTGGTTGATTATCGAGGAATCAACGAATTTAAGCCAAAATACCAAATGACAATAGATCGATTTTTTTTCATTCCCGAAGAAGTACATATTTTACCTGAGTCTTCTTCGATAATGGTACGGAATAATAGTCTGATTGGAGTAGATACACGAATCGCTTTAAATACAAGAAGCAGAGCGGGCGGATTAGTCCGAGTGGAGAGAAAAAAAAGGGGGATTGCACTTCAAATCTTTTCTGGAACTATCCATTTTCCTGGAGAGACAGATAAGATATCCTGGGACAGTGGCATCTTGATACCACCAGGAACAGGAAAAATAAATTCTAAGGAATCCAAAAAATGGAAAAATGGGATCTATGTCCAAAGGATCACACCTACTAAGAAAAAGCATTTTGTTTTATTTCGGCCTGTAGTGACATATGAAATAGCGGACGGTCTCAATTTAGCAAGACTCTTCCCCCCGGATCTGTGCCAAGAAAAGGATAATATGCAACTTCAAATTGTCAATTATATTGTTTACGGAAATGGCAAACCAATTCGGGAAATTTCTGACACAAGTATTCAATTAGTTCGGACTTGGTTCATTTTGAATTGGGACCAAGACAAAAAAAGTGCTTCTGCCGAGGCGGCCCACGCTTCCTTTGTCGAAGTAAGGGCAAAAGGTCTGATTCGAGATTTCTTAAGAATCGACTTAGTGAAATCCCCTATTTTGGATCCGAGAAAAAGGAATGATCCGTCAGGCTCAGGATTGATCTCTGATAATGTCTCAGATCACACTAATATCAATCCCTTTTATTCCAAGCCAAAGATGAAACAATCGCCTAGGCAAAATCACGGAACTATTCGGACCTTGTTAAATCAAAATAAGGAATGCCCGTCTTTGATGATTTTGTCCGCATCTAATTGTTTTCGAATGGGTCCATTCAATGATGTAAAATCCCAGAATGTGATAAAAGAATCAATTAAAAAAGATGCTATAATTCAAATTAGGAATTCAATTGGCCCTTTAGGAACAGCCCTTCAAGTTGTGAACTTTGATTCATTTTACTATTTTATAACTCATAATCAGGTCTTGCTAACTAAATATTTGCAAGTTGAAAATTTAAAACAGACTTTTCAAGTACTTCAATATTATTTAATGGATGAAAGCGGGAGGATTTATAATCCGGATCCCCGCAGTAACATCGTTTTGAATTCATTCAATTTGAGTTGGTATTTTCTGCCTCACAATAATTATGAAAATTCTTGTGAAGAAATATCTACAATAGTTAGTCTTGGACAGTTTATTTGTGAAAATGGATGTATAGCCAAAAATGGACCATACCTAAGATCGGGTCAAGTTTTGATTGTTCAACTTGACTCTGTAGTAATAAGATCTGCTAAGCCTTATTTGGCCACTCCAGGAGCAACTGTTCATGGACATTATGGAGAAATCCTTTATGACGGAGATACAGTAGTGACATTTCTATATGAAAAATCGAGATCCGGTGATATAACGCAGGGTCTTCCAAAAGTGGAACAGGTGTTAGAAGTGCGTTCAGTTGATTCAATATCGGTGAACCTAGAAAAAAGAGTTGAGAATTGGAACGAGCATATAACAAGAATTCTTGGATTTCCTTGGGGATTCTTGATTGGGGCTGAGCTAACTATAGTGCAAAGTCGGATCTCTTTGGTTAATAAGATCCAAAAGGTTTATCGATCCCAGGGGGTCCAAATCCATAATAGGCACATCGAAATTATTGTACGCCAAATAACATCCAAAGTGTTGGTTTCAGAGGATGGAATGTCTAATGTTTTTTTACCTAGAGAACTAATTGGATTGTTGCGAGCGGAACGGACGGGGCGCGCTTTGGAAGAATCGATCTGTTACAAGGCCTTCCTATTGGGAATAACAAGAACATCTTTGAATACTCAAAGTTTCATATCCGAAGCGAGTTTTCAAGAAACTGCTCGAGTTTTAGCTAAAGCGGCTCTCCGGGGTCGTATTGATTGGTTGAAAGGCCTAAAAGAGAACGTTGTTATAGGCGGGATGATACCCGTTGGGACCGGATTCAAGGGCTTAGTACACTGTTCCAAGCAACATAAAAGCATTCCCAAGAATAAGCACTTTTTCGAGGGGGAGATCAGAGATATTTTGTTCCACCACAGAGAATTATTTGATTCTTGCATTTCAAAGAATTTCCACGATACACCAGAACAATCATTTAGAGTATTTAATGATTCCTAAAAGAAAGAAAAGTCAAAAGTCGTTTTTTAATAAAAAAACTCTCTAGGCCCTTTGATGGGGTCATGAAAAAACAGATAATAACAAATAGACGGTAGCGATTTGGATCGGATATCGACACGGCCAATCTCCGGGAAAAGGTTCCGTTGGAACAATTATTTAGCTCAGGGCACCTCGCCGCTTTTTTTTTTCAAAAAAAGCGGAAAATGTGGGGAGAAATGACAAGAAGATATTGGAACATCAATTTAGAAGAGATGATGGAAGCAGGAGTTCATTTTGGTCATGGTATTAAAAAATGGAATCCTAGGATGGCGCCTTATATTTATGCCAATCGTAAAGGTATTCATATTACAAATCTTACTAAAACCGCGCGTTTTTTAGCAGAAGCTTGTGATTTAGTTTTTGATGCAGCAAGCCGGGGGGGGCAGTTTTTAATTGTTGGTACCAAAAAGCAAGCAGCTGCTTTAGTAGCACGGGCTGCAATAAAGGCTCGGTGTCATTATGTTAATAAAAAGTGGCTTGGTGGTATGTTAACGAATTGGTCCACTACAGAAACGAGACTTCATCAGTTCAGGGACTTGAGAACGGAACAAAAGACAGGGAGACTTAACCGTCTTCCAAAAAGAGACGCGGCTATATTGAAGAGACAATTATCTCACTTGCAAACATATCTGGGTGGGATTAAATATATGACCGGTTTGCCCGATATTCTAATTATCCTTGATCAGCAAGAAGAATATACGGCTCTTCGAGAATGTATTACTTTGGGAATTCCAACAATTTGTTTAATCGACACCGATTGTGACCCCGATCTTGCAGATCTTCCGATTCCAGCAAATGATGACGCTATGGCTTCAATCCGATTAATTCTTAACAAATTAGTATTCGCGATTTGTGAGGGTCGTTCTAGCTCTATACGAAATCCTTGATTAATAATAAGATTAAGAGAAATAAATTCTTTTTCGAACTCCATAGATTTATGGAATCGGTTACTACTTTTGAATCGCATAAAAGAGATCAAAATGGATGGAGATGCTGTGTGATTGGTTAGTATACAAAATAGAAAATTCAACTAAGCAAGTCAAAAAAGAGATGGTTGAATCAAAATAATTCCTTTTAAAGTTCGATTTATGTGAGAGGGCAATATGGATGTTCTATCATGTTCCAACAACACACTAAAAGGGTTATACGACATATCTGGTGTGGAAGTAGGCCAACATTTCTATTGGCAAATAGGAGGTTTTCAAGTCCATGGCCAAGTACTTATTACCTCTTGGGTTGTAATTGCTATCTTATTAGGTTCAGCCAGTATAGCTGTTCGGAATCCACAAACAATTCCAAATGACAGTCAGAATTTCTTCGAATATATCCTTGAATTCATTCGAGATGTTAGTAAAACCCAGATTGGAGAAGAATATGGTCCATGGGTTCCTTTTATTGGAACTATGTTTCTATTTATTTTTGTTTCTAATTGGTCAGGAGCTCTTTTACCGTGGAAACTCGTAGAGTTACCTCACGGGGAGTTAGCTGCGCCCACCAATGATATAAATACTACTGTTGCTTTAGCTTTACTCACGTCAGTAGCCTATTTCTATGCGGGTCTTAGCAAAAAGGGGTTAGGTTATTTCAGTAAATACATACAACCAACCCCAATCCTTTTACCCATTAACATCTTAGAAGATTTCACAAAACCTTTATCCCTTAGTTTTCGACTTTTCGGAAATATATTAGCCGATGAATTAGTAGTTGTTGTTCTTGTTTCTTTAGTACCTTCAGTCGTTCCTATACCTGTCATGTTCCTGGGATTATTTACGAGTGGTATTCAAGCTCTTATTTTTGCAACGTTAGCTGCGGCTTATATAGGCGAATCCATGGAGGGTCATCATTGACTAGTTTGAAAACTAGTCATTTTTTTATCTTAGGCCAAGGTACTGGATGCGGGACTCGAGATAATCGGCTTATGAAATAAAAAGGGGAAAGAGATAACGATCTCTTTCCTAAAATTTTGATTTGATGACCCATTCCATTTCTAATTTAGATAATACCTAGCCCCTTTTCTATTAATAGTTTCTTTTGTTCAATTGAACAAAAGAAACTATTAATAGAAAAATTATTGCATGAACTCTTCAATCACGCAAATACTGATATTTCTATGCAATGGTTTGGATCGTCCCTGTATACAATCTACATGTAGGATACTGATAAAAAGAATAAGAAGAAGAAGTTAAAAAACGAAATTCATAAAAAATGACTTGGTTAGCAAGGGCGGATCTAACCCAGGGATGTGGAATCTAATGGCTAGAATTCAACTCTTGACTGGTTCAAAAAGAATTTTAGAATCCGGGTGAGTCGCCGATACGAAGAGTTTGTTTACGTTATGGAAGAAAGACATGTATATGTGATATTAGATATTGACTAGTTATATATGATCTAAAGATATATCTAATCCGCCCTACTATGAATTAAGATGAGCATTCCCATATAAGTCTTTTCCTTTCATCTGTAACGAACTATGAATTGAATGAAACAAGATGAAATCAATAAAAAGAACAAAGAATTCAACTAATGCTTCGGAACAAAGAGCTGGAAGAACAAAAAAAGTTGTATGGATTCACAAAAATCTCGTCGATAATATAAGAACTAAAAAAGAGCTATACTATAGAAGTAGTTTGGACGATTCAATAATATTAGTCCATTACTTGAATTGGCAGTTATTAGTTATTTCGTCTGGCTGAATCTTATTGAGGGGATAATGAAATCATAATTCCTTGGATGATTGTATCATTAACCATTTTTTTTTTATTTTTTTGTGAGGAACTTATCATGAATCCACTGATTTCTGCCGCTTCCGTTATTGCTGCTGGATTAGCTGTCGGGCTTGCTTCTATTGGACCTGGAATTGGTCAAGGTACTGCTGCGGGACAAGCTGTAGAAGGTATCGCGAGACAGCCCGAGGCAGAGGGA